ATCCAATTGTTTTCGAATGGGTCTATTCAACGGTGTAACATATCACAAAGAATCAATTAAAGAAAATCCCCCGATTCCAATTATAAATTTGTTGGGCCCTTTAGGAACAACCCTTCCAATTGCGAATTTTTTTTCATTTTTCCGTTTAATAACTCATAATCAGATCTTGGTAACTAACTATTTGCAACTTGATAATTTCAAACAAACTTTTCAAGTACTTAAATATTATTTAATGGATGAAAAGTGGAGAATTTATAATCCGGATCCATGCAGTAACATTATTTTGAATCCATTCAAATTGAATTGGTATTTTCTTCAGTACAATTTTTGTGAAGAGACATCTACAAAAATTAGTCTTGGACAATTTGTTTGTGAAAATGTATGTATAGCCCAAAATGGACTACGCTTAAAATCGGGTCAAGTTCTAATTGTTCAGATTGACTCTGTAGTAATAAGATCAGCTAAGTCCTATTTGGCCACCCCAGGAGCAACTGTTCATGGGCATTATGGGGAAATCGTTTACGAAGGGGATACATTAGTTACGTTTATATATGAAAAATCGAGGTCTGGTGATATAACGCAAGGTCTTCCAAAAGTGGAACAAGTCTTAGAAGTTCGTTCGATTGATTCAATATCGATGAATCTAGAAAAGAGGATTGATGGTTGGAACGAACGTATAACAAGAATTCTTGGAATTCCTTGGGGATTCTTGATTGGCGCTGCGTTAACTATAGCGCAAAGTCGTATCTCTTTGGTTAATAAGATCCAAAAAGTTTATCGATCCCAGGGGGTGCAGATTCATAATAGGCATATAGAAATTATTGTACGTCAAATAACATCAAAAGTCTTGGTTTCAGAAGATGGAATGTCTAATGTTTTTTTACCCGGAGAATTAATTGGATTGTTGCGCGCGGAACGAACGGGACGCACTTTGGAAGAAGCGATCTGTTACCGAGCCATCTTATTGGGAATAACAAAAGCATCTCTGAATACTCAAAGTTTTATATCCGAAGCGAGTTTTCAAGAAACTGCTCGAGTTTTAGCAAAAGCTGCTCTCCGAGGCCGTATCGATTGGTTGAAAGGGCTAAAAGAAAATGTTGTTCTGGGGGGGATGATACCCGTTGGTACCGGATTCAAAGGATTAGTACAACATTCAAGGCAACATAAGAGCATTCCTTTGAAAACCAAAAAGAAGAATCTATTCGAGGGGGAAATGAGAGATACTTTGTTTTACCACGGAGAATTATTTGCTTTTTGTTTTTCAAAGAATTTTCATGATATATCAAAACAATGATTTATGGGATTTTTTTAGTGATTTTTAAGAGCGGATTCATTCTTTTGCCTATCTTATCTGTATTTGTTACGCCCATTTAATTTATTATTTAGTATATAGTAATAATTTAAGTTAGTAATTTTAGTAATAAAGATAATAACAAATAGAATAGAAACGACTTAATGGTTTGGATTGTGTATTAATAGCCAATCTGCAGAAGGTTCCGTCGGAACAATTATTTATTTCAGGATACCTCATCTCTTTTTTACTCTTTTTTTTTGTAAAAAAAAAAGAGAAAGTGTGGGGAGAAATGACAAGAAGCTATTGGAACATCAATTTGGAAGAGATGATGGAAGCGGGAGTTCATTTTGGCCATGGTACTAGAAAATGGAATCCTCGAATGTCACCTTATATCTCTGCAAAACGTAAGGGTATTCATATTATAAATCTTACTAAAACTGCTCGTTTTTTATCAGAGGCTTGTGATTTAGTTTTTGATGCAGCAAGTAAAGGAAAACTTTTTTTAATTGTTGGGACAAACAATAAAGCAGCAGATTCAGTAGCATGGACTGCAATAAGGGCTCGGTGTCATTATGTTAATAAAAAGTGGATTGGGGGTATGTTAACGAATTGGTCCACTACAGAAACGAGACTTCATAAGTTCAGGGACTTGAGAATGGAACAAAAGGCGGGGAGACTCACCTGTCTGCCGAAGAGAGATTCAGCCATGTTGAAGAGACAACTATCTCACTTGCAAACATATCTGGGTGGGATTAAATATATGACAGGGTTACCTGATATTGTAATCATCGTTGATCAGCAAGAAGAATATACGGCCCTTCGAGAATGTATTACTTTGGGAATTCCAACGATTTGTTTAATCGATACAAATTGTGATCCCGATCTCGCAGATATTTCTATTCCGGCGAACGATGACGCTATAGCTTCAATCCGATTAATTCTTACTAAATTAGTATTCGCAATTTGTGAGGGTCGTTCTAGCTATATAAGAAATTCTTGATTCATAATAATAATAAAATAAAATTACTTCTAATAATTGGTTACTATTTCCGAATCTCAAAAAAACTATAAAAAACCTGTGGATATTATGTGATTTGTTGGTATCCTAAATAGACGATTCAAGTAGACAAGTTGAGAAAGAGATAGTTGAATCAAAATAATTTATTTTCAAGTTATATTTCTGTCAGAGGACAATATGAATGTTCTATCATATTCAATCAACACACTTAAGGGGTTATACGATATATCCGGTGTGGAAGTAGGCCAACATTTCTATTGGCAAATAGGGGATTTCCAAATCCACGGCCAAGTACTTATTACTTCTTGGGTTGTAATTGCTATCTTATTAGGTTCAGCCGCTATAGCTATTCGGAATCCACAAACCATTCCGGCTGACGGTCAGAATTTCTTTGAATATGCCCTTGAATTCATTCGAGACGTGAGCAAAACTCAGATTGGAGAAGAATATCGTCCTTGGGTTCCTTTTATTGGGACTATGTTTCTATTTATTTTTGTTTCTAATTGGTCAGGGGCTCTTTTACCTTGGAAACTCATACAATTACCCCATGGGGAGTTAGCCGCACCCACGAATGATATAAATACTACTGTTGCTTTAGCTTTACTCACGTCAGTAGCATATTTCTATGCGGGTCTTACAAAAAAAGGATTAGGTTATTTTGGTAAATACATTCAACCAACTCCAATTCTTTTACCCATTAACATCTTAGAAGATTTCACAAAACCTCTATCACTTAGTTTTCGACTTTTCGGAAATATATTAGCGGATGAATTAGTAGTTGTTGTTCTTGTTTCTTTAGTACCTTCAGTGGTTCCTATACCAGTCATGTTCCTTGGATTATTTACAAGTGGTATTCAAGCTCTTATTTTTGCAACTTTAGCCGCAGCTTATATAGGCGAATCTATGGAGGGACATCATTAATTAGTTTTTGAAAGAGTCTATTTTTTGGCTTAGACCAAGGCAATGTATGGCTTAAGATAATCTACTTAGGGAACAAACATATATATACAAATACAGTCTAGAGTAATATAAAAAACGATATTAGAGAATTGTAAAATAAAAGAAAAAAAAAAGAAAAAAAAAAAGGTTTGGTTAAGAAAAAGGGGTTCTACTAGGTATATGTAATCTAATGTCTATAAGTCAATTCTTGTAGATTAGATGTTTCGCAGAACGATTCTAAAATCCGATTGATTGAATATAAGATATAATAGAATAGGTGGTTTACATTATGGAACAAACACATGTATATTTGATATTAAATATTGACTAGTTATATATGAAATAATATTAAATTTGATTTTGCCTGCTTGAATTTAGATGGGGATACCAATAGAAGTCCTTTCGTTTCGTTTATGACGATGAATTGAATGAATAAACAGATAAAATCAAGAAAAAGATCGAGGAACTCAAAGAAAGAAACAACGAAATGGAAAAACTTAAGTTGTATGGATTCATAAAGACTCCGCGAATAGGAACTAATTAAGATGAAGTCTTTCTGATGATTCAATAATATTATTATTTCAATATTTCAATTCGTAGTTCTTAGTTACTTTGACTAGATAAATAATAAATATTATTAATGAAATAATTAAGTCATAATTGTCATAATTCATTGGTTGATTGTATCATTAACCATTTCTTTTTTTTTGTGCGAGGAACTTATCATGAATCCACTGATTTCTGCTGCTTCCGTTATTGCTGCTGGGTTGGCCGTGGGGCTTGCTTCTATTGGACCTGGAGTTGGTCAAGGTACTGCCGCGGGTCAAGCTGTAGAAGGTATTGCGAGACAGCCCGAGGCAGAGGGAAAAATACGAGGTACTTTATTGCTTAGTTTGGCTTTTATGGAAGCTTTAACAATTTATGGGCTGGTTGTAGCATTAGCTCTTTTATTTGCGAATCCTTTTGTTTAATCTAAGTGTACGTATTTTTTTATTGTCTTGGTTGGACTTGACACTTGCTTTTTTGCATTATATCAAATTTTTTTTTCTACAATTACTTATTCGTTGAGAAAATAACTTACGGGAAGGACTGATTTGAGGATGAGGAATTAGCGTTACCGACTTCCTTTCTTCCTTCCCCACCCCTGAATGCAACAAACGAAGTATTTCGCAATTGACATGAGACCTGGTACCTAATTCTATTCGAATAAGTATTATTCTTATTGGAAATCCCAATTGAAAAAAAATCTATTTGGAAATAGATTTTTTTTTTCAATTTTTAGAAATTCGAAATAGGAAAGAGGTGAAGTAATACAACAAAAAATTCTGTTCGATTTTTTTAACCTATCTATAAGAGGAGATCATATGAAAAATGTAACCGATTCTTTCGTTTCCTTGGGTCACTGGCCATCCGCCGGGAGTTTCGGGTTTAATACCGATATTTTAGCAACAAATCCAATAAATCTAAGTGTAGTGATTGGTGTATTGATCTTTTTTGGAAAGGGAGTGTGTGCGAGTTGTTTATTTCAAGAATAGGCTGGATTCAACCGGCTGCACCCCTTTTTGTTATAACTAGAAAGGAAAGGTGCACGATCCCGCGAATTACTTCTGAATAAATTAAAAAATCATATGTAAGAACCATAGCATTTCGTGATTTGTTGGTAAATATACTTTGATTCTCTATTAACCAATAATGCGGGATCATTAACATGGTTAAAACTAAACCGTTTGAAGTCCAGGCGCAGCATGG